GGTCTACATCCATTATGTGGCATAGGGGTTACGTCACGTACGAAATTTAATAGTATACCACTTCTACGAATCGCTCGTAATGCTGCATCTCTCCCGAGACCGGGCCCCTTTATCATGACTTCCGCTCGTTGCATACCTTGGTCTACTACCGTACGAATAGCATTTCCTGCTGTGGTTTGAGCAGCAAATGGGGTACCCCTTCTTGTGCCCTTGAATCCACAGGTACCCGCGGAGGACCAAGAAACGACCCGGCCTTGTGGGTCGGTAACAGTAACAATAGTATTGTTGAAACTCGCTTGAACATGAATAACTCCTATTGGTGTTCGACACCCAGTCTTACGTGAACTAATACGGCTATTTCTACGTGAACCAATTCTTGGTATAGGTTTTGTCATATTCTATTTATTTATCATCTCATAAATATGAGTCAGAGATATACGGATATATCCATTTCGTGTGAAAACAAATCCTTTATTTATTTGTACTGTACATTAGGTCTCTTAGAAAGTTAAGTTCCTTTTTATAAATATTATCCCTGTCTCTGTTTATGTTTCGGATTGGAACAAATTACTATAATTCGTCCTCGCCTACGGATCAGTCGACATTTTTCACAAATCTTGCGAACGGAGGCTCTTATTTTCATATTTGTTGTTCCTTAATTCCTAATCTACTCTTTGAAAGAAAATAAGTCTCTTTAATTAACGTTAAGTTAGTGTTTGAGCCTCGAAATTTATCCCCATGAAAATTGAAATACCTAATCGTTTGAATCTTTATTGCGAAGTCTATAAATTATACGTCCTCTTGTTGAATCATAACGGCTGACTTCGATTTTGACCCTATCTCCTGGTAGTATTCGTATAAAACTACGTCGTATCCGCCCTGAAACATAACCTAGAACCAGGTCTTCGTTATCTAAGCGAACCCAGAACATGCCATTGGGAAGTGATTCAGTAATTAAACCTTCATGGATAAATTTTTGTTCTTTCATTCCAGGTAACCTCCTTGAAGTATCAACTAATGGAGGAGGAGTGATATTAGACAACCCACCTCTACTCTCTTTTTCATAAATAGGAAGTTACGTATCAAATTCGTATACCAGATGGATCACCTCACCATATATAAAACAAAATTTCTCCTCCAATTCTTTCTAGTCGAGCTTCTCGATCTGTCATTATACCTCTAGAAGTAGAAAGAATTACAACCCCTATCCCGCCTGAAATCCTAGGAATTCGTTGAGAGTTGGAATAGATTCGCAGACCAGGTCTGCTGATACGCTTTAAAATATTTCTATATGCTCCTTTCCTATTTCTTCTATGTCGTAGGGTTAAAACCAAGAAATCTTTGTTGTTTTCCTGGTGCTTCCTAACATTTTCGAGAAAACCCTCTCGTAGAAGTATTTTAACAATGTTTTCGGTAATATTAGTGGATGGTATTCGAACCGTTCCTTTTTTATCCATGTCAGCATTTCTTATATAAGTTATTATATCGGCAATAGTGTCTCTACCCATGACGAACTATCATTTTTTTTTGCTTTGATATAATCAACATGTTTCTCTTTTTTTTCTTTTTCATTAAAGGTATATGCCTGAGACATAATCTACTAATTGATCCATTTCAAAGACTCTACTACATCATTGTCTCGTCTACTAGCATTCATTATTTAATTTATAATACTTCGGGAGCTAATGAGACTATCTTTGTGAAATTTAACTGTCTCAATTCACGAGCAATCGAACCAAAAACTCGAGTGCCTTTTGGATTTCCTTCTTGATCAATGACAACTGCTGCATTGTCATCATACCGTATTATCATACCGTTGTCGCGCTTGAGTTCTTTACATGTACGTACAATTACAGCTCTGATTACTTCTGACCTTTCCAGGGGCATATTTGGCACTGCTTCTTTGATTACAGCAACAATAACGTCACCGATATGAGCATATCGATAATTACTAGCTCCTATGATTCGAATACACATCAGTTTTCGAGCTCCGCTGTTGTCCGCTACATTCAAATGGGTCTGAGGTTGAATCATCTTTTTTTATTTGAGTTCTTTCAATGCAAGAGGCGAGAGGGAAAAAGAAAATTTTCTGTCCAGAAATAAGTAAACCATCGATTATATATTATATTTTTCATCATTCATAAATATCCCTTTGGTCCGATATTCCTATTCCGCAATAACGAATTTAGTTCGTATAGGCATTTTGCGCGCCGCTATGGAAATAGCGGCTCTGGCTACGGTTTCTGATACTCCGCCCATTTCATAAAGTATTCGATCCGGTTTAACGACGGATACCCAATATTCAGGAGATCCCTTCCCCGAACCCATACGTGTTTCCGCGGGTCTTAGTGTAACGGGTTTGTCGGGGAATATACGTACCCATATTTTTCCGCCACGACGGGCATATCGTGTCATTGCGCGGCGCCCTGCTTCTATTTGTCTAGATGTGATCCAAGCGGGTTCAAGTGCCTGAAGCGCATATCTACCGAAACAAATATGATTGCCCCGATAAGATACTCCTTTCATTCTTCCTCTATGTTGTTTACGAAACCTGGTTCTTTTGGGGTTATAGTTGATGGTAGTGTCTCAATTCCATCTCTACTACAGAACCGGACATGAGAGTTTCTTCTCATCCAGCTCCTCGCGAATGAAACGATAAATAAACAATATTAGGATTATTAAATTTCGCGGGCGAATATTTACTCTTTTATATCTATCTGCTTTATTCGTAGGGTCGCTCTATAACCTCTTCGAATAAATCAGTTCGCTCTCGGCGCGTTCCGCCATCCCGTCCAGTGAATCATTAGGATTCGTTTTCAATCGAATCCTCCGCAGTCACAGGTTCCGTCGTTCCCATAGCTTCTCCTCCATTAATGTCAAGGTCTGAATTCCGTAACGGAGCTTCTAATTTAATTTGTCCCTGAGTCAATCTCCTCAGTGTCTATCGACTCAATGCTCTTTTTTTTTCCTATGAAATCTATCTCAATTATGGATGAATTGAATTAGATTATAGTATATGATGCCTTATCACATTGCCCTTTCCAAGATGATTCATAGACCATACATATTGGAATAATATATCATTTCCCTTCCCCCTCTCCCTTTCTCTCATCCTTCCATTTATTCGCATCCCTCTATTTTTGTTTCACAACTTACACAATCAATCAAGATTCATTTTTACTTTATTGAAAAAGGATTTCAGTTGCTACAACTATATGATTATTATCTCATATAATGACCGATTCCTTGGATCTCGAGAATACGAAGCAATGAGCTGGTTATTAATTTATTTATATTAGGTTAGATAGGGTCCAATTCTTTCTTTTAGTTCCAACGAGTCACACACTAAGCATGGCAATTCTATCATACCAAAGTGGTAAATCGAATTGTTATTCAAACATATATAATTGATCATTTTTGACTAAACGGAAAAAGACCTAAACTAAATTTAGTTTTTTGCCCTATCCATGGATACTTATCCATGGATAGAATCGCAAGAAAAGGAGCCATTACTCTTCCTCTTCATCCAAAAATATCCAAATTTTTATCCCTAATACTCCATAGATAGTTCGAACTGGGTAGGAACAATGATCAATTTTAACTCGAATGGTCTGTAGGGGAACCCTACCTTCCCTAATCCATTCAACGCGGGCAATTTCGTTTCCGTTGAGACGTCCTGCAATTTGTACCTGAATTCCCTTTGCATCCGCTTGTTCAGCTAATTCAATAGCTTTTTTCATTGCCTTTCGAAAGGAAACTCTATTCTTTAATTGCAGAGCAATATATTCTGCAAGAATATTAGGTTGCCCGTAAGGTCTTGCAACTCTTGCGATAGCAATGTTGAGTCTTCGGTTCACAGAATGAAAGCTTTTTTGTACATTAGTTTGTAATTCTTCGATTCCTCGGGCTCTACCCTCTATTAACATATTGGCGAATCCAATATGAATTATGACTTGGATCAAATCGATTCTTTTTTTAATATCTATACGTGCAACTCCCTCAAAACCTGAGGATATTCTCATATGTTTTTGTACATAATTCTTGATACAATCCCGTATTTTTTCATCTTCCTGGAGACCTTTGGAATAATTTTTTGGTTGTGCGAACCAAAAGGAACGATGACTTTGGGTTGTACCAAGTCTGAAACCAAGTGGATTTATTTTCTGTCCCATATCTACCTACCAATATTTTCTTTCTAAACTAAAAGTAATGTTTTTAAAATCAAATATTTTAAAAATTTAAGTTAGGTCTTTCGCTCAATACAATAGTTATATGACAAGTGGGTCTTTTTATTGGGTAACTACGTCCCCGAGCTCGCGGTTTTAACCTTTTGACGATAACACCTTCGTTGACTTCGGCTTTACTAATAAATAAATCAGCTTCTTTCAAACCCCTATTGTGACTAGCATTTGCTGCTGCGGAATAAACTAATTTGAAAATGGGGTAACATGCGCGATAAGGCATGAGTTCCAGTATCATAAGTGTTTGCTCATAGGAGCAACCGCGAATTTGATCAATTACCCTTCGTGCTTTTTGGGCGGACATACCTATATGTCGAGCTAAAGCTCGTATTTCTGTACCCGAGGTCTTCTTTATCATAGGGTTTTACCTCACATACACCAATAAAAATAAGAAGAAATCATGAGCACTTATTTAACTTTTTATTACATTAATACATTAACTATATTACCGCCGAGATCTATTATCGTTTCTCGCGTGTCCCCGGAAAGTCAGAGTAGGTGCGAATTCTCCCAATTTGCGACCCACCATACGTTCCGTTATATAAATAGGTAAATGCTCCTTTCCGTTATGAATAGCGATTGTATGACCGACCATTGCAAATATAATGGTGGATGCCCGGGACCAAGTTACTATTATACTTCTTTCTTCGGCCTTGTTGAGCTTCTCAATTTTACTTAATAAGTGATTAGTTACAAAAGGATTTTTTTTAGATGAACGGGCCACAAGTGATTACTCCCCTTTCTTTTAATTTAATTTTTAATTTTGTAAAGACGAAAAAACCGATGCCCATTCACATCATTCATTATTTTCTCTTTCTATTTTATTTACGGCGACGAAGAATAAAAATATCACTATATTTATTCCTTTTCCTACTCCTTCTTCCAAGCGCGGGATAACCCCAAGGAGTTGCGGGTTTTTTTCTACCAATCGGGGCCCTCCCTTCACCACCTCCATGGGGATGGTCTACAGGGTTCATAACTACTCCTCTTACTACAGGACGCTTACCTAGCCAACATTTAGATCCGGCTCTACCCAAACTTTTCTGGTTCACCCCAACATTACCCACTTGTCCGACTGTTGCTGAGCAGTTTTTGGATATCAAACGAACCTCTCCAGACGGTAATCTTAATGTGGCCGATTTACCCTCTTTTGCAATCAGTTTCGCTACAGCACCTGCTGCTCTAGCTAATTGTCCACCCTTTCCAAGTGTTATTTCTATGTTATGTATGGCCGTGCCTAAGGGCATATCGGTTGAAGTAGATTCTTCTTTTTGATCAATAAAAACCCCTTCCCAAACTGTACAAGCTTCTTCCAAAGCATACGGCTTTCTGGATGTAGATGATGATATCTAGACAGATGGATCTTATATGAATCGTATGATGAAGTACCACATGAGTGGATATATAGGAATCCAAATCTGCCGAATCACTCATGCTACGATCTTCTACATCCTAGGTCTCCCCATTCCGTCATCTGGCTTATGTTCTTCATGTAGCACTCAGACCGAATGACTCTATGAAATTACGTCGATACTTCCATTCCACATATTACGGGTAACGTAGGAGACATCTCTATTTTTCCCCCGGGGGATCTTTAGAATTACCACTGCTTAGCTTTCAATTCGCCTCTGACCATCAAATGAAATGTGAATAACCCATCCTCCTCTCTTTGAAACAAGGGGCGCTTCCGGTTCTATCCGTGCTTCAAACAATTTTGTCTTCTCCATATTACCATATCTCTAGAGTCAATAATTTTATATGAGGAACCACTGAACTCAATCACCTGCTGCCGTTACTCTTCAGTTTTCTGTTGAGGTCTATCCCGTAGAGGTACTCAAATTGGATCAGTGATCGATTTCTAGGTTTTGTCGTAAACCTAATTGGTTACTTCCAATTACGTAAATCAATAGTTCAAACCGCACTCAAAGGTAGGGCATTTCCCATTGATATAGGAACTTCTGTACCAGAAACAATGGTATCTCCAATTATAGCCCCTCTGGGATGTAAAATATATCTCTTCTCACCATCCCCATAGTGTATGAGACAAATGTATGCATTTCGATTAGGGTCGTATTCTATGGTTACGATTCTACCAGATATGTCTTTTTCATTCCGTCGAAAATCGATTTTACGGTATAGACGCTTATGACCTCCCCCTCTATGCCTTGCGGTAATGATTCCTCTGGCATTACGACCTTTACCACAACGATGCTGTCCATAGATCAAATTTGTTCGTGGATTGGATTTCGCTTGACTGTCTACGGCTCCTTTGCGTGTGCTAGGGGTAGAAGTTTTGTATAAATGTATCGCCATGTTATGTTATTAAGTATTTTTTTTATTTAAGTTCTTTTCTCTATAAGAGGTGGAATAGAATAACCCGGTTGAAGCGTAATGATCATACGTCTGTAATGCATTGTATGTCGCATAATAGGTCCCATTCTTCTACCCTTTCCCGGGAGTCGATGGCTATTCATAGCTACTACCTTGACACCAAAGAAGAGTTCGATCCAATGCTTTATTTCTGTCCTAGTTGATCCTGATTCGACATTAGAAGTATATTGATTGTTCCCCAATAACCGAATACTTTTTTCTGTAAATACTGCATATTTTATTCCATCCATAAATCCATTTTCTTCCCTATGAGTTCCAGTATCTATAAGAATTAGAATTCTTACCGTTTCTACCGTTTCTATCTTATTCTTATAGTATGAATATACCAATTAGTTATGTATGGATGATGAGATTCCGTTGATACGGAGCCAATTCTATTATTGAACGTTCCAATTCGCGTGCATCCAGCAGGAATTGAACCTACGAATTTGCCAATTATGAGTTGGGCGCTTTAACCATTCAGCCATGGATGCTTCGCGGAGACTCGTCATCAACGGGGGCTGTCTTTGTGTAAGTGGATTTCAATTGAAATATAATCTTTCGTTTAGGAGAAATCAATGAAACGGCATCAATTCAAATCCTGTATTTTTGAATTGAGAGAGATATTGAGAGAGATCAAGAATTCTCGCTATTTCTTAGATTCATGGACCAAATTCGATTCAGTGGTGTCTTTCACTCACATTTTTTTCCACCAAGAACGTTTTGTGAAACTCCTTGGCCCCCAAACTTGGAGTGTCCTGCTTTCACGTGATTCACAGGGTTCAACAAGCAATCGATATTTCACGATCAAAGGTGTAGTACTGCTTGTAGTAGCGGTCCTTATATATCGTATTAACAATCGAAATATGGTCGAAAGAAAAAATCTCTA